TATATCTATATGTATCAACATCCTACTACCCGTTTATTCTATAGATAATAGATATTTGGACTGGAGTTGACAAACAACCAATACCAATTTTATTGTTTCTTAGTTTAGATTATAAATTGAAATGGGGCGTGGCCAAGTGGTAAGGCAACGGGTTTTGGTCCCGCTATTCGGAGGTTCGAATCCTTCCGTCCCAGAGGATTTTTATGCTATTGCTATAGTATTCCTATTATTGCTATAGATAATGGAGTGGTCAGGAGTAAATCAGTATTAATTTAAATATCTGTTCGAATCTCATTAACAAATGATCAAGTTCCATAACATATGTTTTATAACATATTTTTTTATGTTATGGAGCCAATGTATTTTTTTTCTATTTCATTTTTTTAGGTATTTCGTGGTTGACTCTAATGAAAAATTGGAAATCTATGGAACGATTGAGGCAGGGATGATTTATCCTATTCCTTTTATTCACAAGATTTTATTATTGAAATATTACTCAACCCTATCCCTATGGTAAACAAAATACATATTATATAAACATATAAAATGAGGAAATATTTAGCTTATATGGTATGTATCGTTCTATTTCAATGCAAATAATTTTTATATTTTTCTTTTCGTAATCAGATGAAAAGAATAAAGATTCAAATCTTTACTTATATCATTTTTTGATCCACTTGCGAAAAAAAAATTGGATTATTTCTTCTTTATCTTTGATCTATTTTAAATCAGTGATCAGTCAAGGAAAGACTTATCGGATTAAACATGCTGCTTATTGGCGAATTTCCTTCAAAGAAGATAGTATTTCTAAATAGGAAACTTTTTCAATTATAGATATTTTTTTTTATAAATACTTTATTATTTATTAATAATAATGATTTCTTGTCAGTTGAATCTTTGGTATTGAAAAAGTAGGAAATAGACTAATCTATCCTATTTAGTCACGTGAAGATGCAGAGTTAATAAGTTTTATTCGTTTATATATGATATATAGTTATAATTATATCTTCTTTCTACTTTCTATTATTTTGTATTATATAGATACTTTTTTTGTATGTTAAAATAGATTTATGGATGTTAAAGATCTTGTCTTGCTAAGACTTTTTCATAAAAATCGTTCCACATACAGATATCACATCATATTCTTATTTTAAAATAAGAATATAAAAAGTCTAGATTACGATGTTTATGTACAACTGAACCAATGACTATTCATGATTCCATAATTGAATCAATTCCATACTGGTTCCGAATTAGAGGAATGTGATGGTAAAACTTCGTTTGAAACGATGTGGTAGAAAGCAACGTGCGACTTGAAGGACACGATCCGTTGTGGATTTTTAGATCCACCATCTTATTTTCGATTTATCGAGGAATGAAGATGCTCTTGTCTCGACATCGTTTGTTCTGTTACACCCGAATCCTTTGTTTTTTTGTTGGGTTGTAAATAGTCTACGATGGAGCTCGAGTCGAAAAGTCGAAAGGATTAATTCATTTCTGGGGGGCAAGGATCTAGGGTTAATGCCAATCAATCAATTGGAACAACTTCGTAAACGTATCTTCTATATATAATTCTATATATAATAATAATATAGAAATAAAAAGGATCCAATCAAATTTCAACAAGTTTTTTTTTTAATTGGAAACTTGTTGTAATTGATCAAACTTTTTCGATTCAAAGTGTATTACGCGGGAATCAACTGTCCATCGGATTCTTTAATAGAAAGAAATAAAAAATAGAAAGAAATAAGATTTCAAATATTTCCAATTCAAATGAAAGGGTATGTTGCTGCCATTTTGAAAGTATTAAGAAGCACCGAAGTAATGTCTAAACCTAATGATTTAAAATAAAGATTAAAGGATCCAAGAACAAGTAAACCCATTTGAATTGTCTCGATAGTCTCAATAACTGGATCATCCAAATCTAATTTTAAACGAGACAAAAAAAGCGGGTAAAGACAACTCAATAAATGAAATTGACTAAAGAGAAGAATTTCCTTTTGAGCTATTTGAGAGTTCTTCAACTTGAGTTATGAGTACGAATGGTTTCTTTTAAATTTTCAGGAAGCACAAAAAACGAATGAAATTAAAGTCTAATTGATTTTATAGGTTCATTCGAATAAAATCATTTTTTCTCGAGCCGTACGAGGAGAAAACTTCCTATACGGTTCTAGGGGGGGTATTGTTCATCTACATCTATCCCAATGAGCCGTCTATCGAATCGTTGCAATTGATGTTCGATCCCGAAGAGAAGGAAAAGATCTTAGAAAAGTGGGGTTTTATGATCCAATGAAGAATCAAACTTATTTAAATGTTCCTGCTATTCTATACTTCCTTGAAAGGGGTGCTCAACCTACAGGAACTGTTCAGAATCTTTTAAAGAAAGCAGAAGTTTTTAAAGAACTTCCGTCTAATTAAACAAAATTCAATTAAATTTAAAGAAATACCAAGGGGGGGGGGTAGCGACTTATATATAACTTTGTATAATTTTTCTTTACTA